CGTAATTCGCTGGAATTCAAAAAAAAATCGAGAGTTTCGTCTTTATTTCTTATAGCTAGTTCCATTTTCATAGTTAAATGGATAAAATGTAAAAAAAATCATTAAAAAATAAAGAAAAGTAAAAAAAAAACACAAGAAAAAAAGAGGTTTTTTTAGTCCTCACGTCCAGGATTACGTCCTGGATCATTAGATAGGAATCCGAAGATGAAGAGGGAAACAAAGAATATCACTACTGTATAAACGAAGAGTTTGAGAGTAAGCATTACAAAATCTCCAAATTTTATTGTGGAAAATGAGGGAATAGATTCTCTATTTTTCTAAAAAATACCTTGCACTTACATCAAGCATCAATCATCAAGCATCAAGAAAAAAATTTTAAGAAATTTTTCTGTCCTAAAATCTGACCCCTATTCTTGGTTATCAAAAAAAGGATCTTCCCCATTTAGTATTTTGTTTGAGATAATATTATTTAATATTTTAAATAGCTCGTAAGATCAGAATTAAGAAGACATTAGTTAACCCAGACCGCTCCGTGAGGCTCTCCATATTTATAACCCAATCCATCAATTTATATGTATAAATTGATGGTTCATAATGTATGATTTATCCGATCTTAGCAATTGTTTTTCTCCATTTTGTTCGAACCCATTTTTTGTTCGAATCCAATCATAGTGAATATTTTAGTATTTCAATTCAAGATCTCATCGAAAACTTACAGCAGCTTGCCAAACAAGGGCTAAGAGAAAAAAGAGCACAGGTATGACTGGCATAACATCCACGATTGGATTGAAAAGGGCATAAGCTTCCGGCAATTTAGAGAAGAAAAAGCTACTGGAATAAAGGGCAGAACTAAGACAGATCAAACTAAAGATATTAAGCATAACAAAGATTTCGTTCTTGGATTGAATTATAGATTATTTCATTTTTTATTGAGTTCTTGATATGAGGGAAAAGAAAAAAATCCTTATTTTTTCTTTTCCCTCCCCCAACTAAAACCCTTTTATTTGAAAATGAAAAGAAAGATGGAATTCTATTTTCATAGAATATTTTAATGTAATTCTATGCAATGATCAATGACATTTTTTTGATTATACATTTCCATGTATCGAATCTTAACAACAACCAATTTATTAGATATTTTATCTATTTAGGCTAGAATTGACGAACAGACAATAAGACAATTATTTTATTGTCTAATCGACATAGAAATGGGGCGTGGCCAAGCGGTAAGGCACCGGGTTTTGGTCCCGTTACTCGTAGGTTCGAATCCTTCCGTCCCAGAGTTGTTCTCTCACCACATGCTTTTTGTGGTAAAATGGAAAAAGAAGTGTTTCTATCATTTTGTAAAGTCATTTTTTTCCACTCGGGTTTAATGGAATTTGTCATTTATATATATATAAATATGATTTATCAATTTAAAAATTTGACATTTTTTTTAATAAAATAAACCAAAAGAGAAACTTTACAAAATGAGTTATTGTATTCATTATGGAATGGAATTTTATTCCAACTTTTTGCATTCATATAAATAAAAAGAAAATGAAATCTTTAAAGAAAAAGCACCGATTAAATAAATCCAACGACTATTCATGATTTGATTCTATATTGAATCAATTCCACGCTGATTCTATAATTTTAAATTAGGGGAATGTTATGGTAAAACTTCGTTTGAAACGATGTGGTAGAAAGCAACGTGCGACTTGAAAGACATTATCATTGTCAGTGGATGCAAAAATCCGCCATTTTCTATATCCTAGAAAATGCTCTTGGCTCGACATTTTTTTGTTAGTTCTATCGATCCCTAATGAAAATTTTAGGATACATAATGGAGCTCGAGTCCAAATGATTTATTTAGCAGAATAAGGGGTCTAGGGTTAGTACCAATCAATAAATTGAACAAACTTTGTAAACATATCTTCGATATAAGATTAGATGGGTCAACTACAAGTAAGTTTGAAATAAAAGGTGAAATTAAATTGATCGAAATGAATAAAAAAAACTATTTTAATTAGATTATTAGATTATAAGTGTATTGCAGAGGAATCTATCATTCCTATGATTCTGCAATAAAAAGAAACAATAAAAGGTATGTTGCTGCTTTTTTGAGAAATTAAGAACCAGCGAAGTAATGTTTAAACCCAAAGATCAATGTAAAGATAACAGATCTTCAAACAAGGAAACACTTTTTTGGTAATTGTCTTACCAACTGGATTGAACCAAATATTCAAAAAAGTGAAGGAATGAATCCTAGCTAAGACAAACAAAAGGTGCTAGAGACGACTCAATAAATAGAAATGATGTATAATATTATAATATATAATATTAGTCCTTGTATAATATATAATATAATATTAGTCCTTGAGGATTAATTAACTTGAGTTATGAGTATGAATGATATTTTTATTAAGAAGGAATAACAAACAAGAACTGCAGTTTTAGTATAATTGATTATTTTATCAATGCATTTACTACATATATGATATATGCATAAGTTCTTATCATTCTTTCTCGAGCCGTACGAGGAAAAATCCTCTTATACGTTTCCAGGGGGGGTTAATCTGCATCTATCCCAATGGTCCGTCTATCGAATCGTTGCAATTGATATTCGATCACGAAGAGAGGGAAGGGATCTTCAGAAAGTGGGTTTTTATGATCCGATCAAGAATCAAACATATTTAAATGTTCCTGCTGTTTTATACTTCCTTGACAAGGGTGCTCAACCCACAGGAACTGTTCATGATATTTCAAAGAAGGCGGAGATATTTAAAAAACTTCGAGTTAATCAAACAAAAGGAGACTCCATATCAAATTTTTAGGAATTGTTTTTTCACTACTCTATTCTACCTTATATGTTATTTTTCTATTCATACTTAATTATATTATTCCTAATTATATTCTTTCTTATTTTTTTTAACATTCAATTCATATTGACAATGTCGTATTGATCAAATATAATTTGATCGTGGAGAAGTCGATCGACTTCTCCACGATCAAACACTTCGTTTATTTACTTCACATTTTACTTCACGAAAATCATGAATTCACAAAACTCACTAGACCAAAAGAAGTTTCCTTTGGGTTTTTCGTTGAATAGAAAAAGGAATGAAAATTTTATAGGGGACCCACTCATTTATATACCTTTTCATAGTGGAGTGGAGTACCTTTTTTGTGATCACCGCGCTACAATCCGTTTTTTAGTCTGATCTGTTTGTTTTTATTTCTTTTGATTTTAATGATAGATTATTAAATGATTTCTTTCCATTTTTCACTATTAACTTTATGTTTTGTTTTGGTAGGCGGATCTGACATTTCCTTATCATATATTCTAGAATATTATTTATTCTATATATTTCTATATTTATATTATTACAATCGTATTTATACATCCTGTTTATTTAAACATATATATGGGTTGCTAACTCAACGGTAGAGTACTCGGCTTTTAAGTGCGACTATGATCTTTTACACATTTGGATGAAGCAACCTATTCGTCCAAACTTTACTATTAGTAAAGTTTGTAACACCACGACTGATCCTGAAGGGAATGAATGGAAAAAACAGCATGTCGTTTCAATGGAGAATTCTAAGAATAGGATATTCTTAATACTTACTAAAGTGAATCATTAAAAAATATTGTTTTGATTCTGTTAAAATCAATTCATTGTTGGGTTGAGTCAATAAATGGATAGAGCTATAAAGCTCCAATTATAGGGAAACCCGAAGTAACGAGCTTTTTATCTTAATGCAAATAATTACCCGGCTAATTAGAGGTTAAAAATATATTAGTGTCTGATGCGGGAAAAGGGGTTCTACTACGAGCGAATCATCGATTCCCTTTTTTTGAATCCTAATTATTCATTATTCTTTCATTTTTTAGATTATTATTCTTATGGGAAAAGCAAATGTGTAGAAGAAACAGTATACTGAGAATAAATTCCAAAATCAAAAGAGCGATAGGATTTCAAAAATAAAGGATTTCTAACTACTCCCTGTAATTGGAACGAAAAGTGGGATAGAAGAAAAAGAAAAGGGAAGATCCGCTGATTAGTCTACTTATCTTCGAGGTACTCCTTTCTTTATTACTGGATACCCTGTTTTGACCGTATCGCACTATGTATCCTTTTTTAATCTAAGTATCCTTTTTTAATCTAAGGAATCTTCCACACTTTTTGATCATTTCAAATGGAAAAATGCAAAGGATATTTAGAAACATTTATATCTAAACAAAAGCGCTTCCTGTATCCACTTCTTTTTCAGGAATATATTTACGCACTCGGCCATGATCATGATTTAAATTTAAATGGACCGATTCCTTACGAATCCATAGAAATTTTAGGTTATGGAAATAAAGCTAGTTCACTAATTGTGAAACGTTTAATTATTCGAATGCATAAACCGAATCATTTTCTTATTTCTTGTAATAAAAATGATTTTCAACAAAATCGGTTGTTGGGGCGCAAAAACAATTTTGATTCGAAAATGATATCAGAGGTTTTTTCAATTCTTGTGGAAATTCCATTCTCCTTCCAATTAGTGTCTTTCCTAGAAAAGGAAAGAGAAATAGCAAAATCTCATAATTTACGATCTATCCATTCTTTATTTCCCCTTTTTGAGGACAATATAATTTATTTATATCATATATCGGATATATTAATACCCTACCCTATTCATCCAGAAATTTTAGTTCAAATTCTTCGTTCCTGGATACAAGATGTTCCCTCTTTGCATTTATTGCGAACCTTTTTATACGAGTATTGTCATTTGGACAGTCTTTTTAGCAAAAGAAAAAAAAATTCTTTTCTTTTTCAAAAAAAAAATGAAAGATTATCTTTATTCATATATAATTCTCATGTATATGAATGGGAATTCATATTCCTTTTTCTACGTAAACAATCTTTTCATTTACGATCAATATCCTGGGAAGCATTTCTTGAACGAATCCATTTCTATGGAAAAATAGAACATCTTGTTGTAGTAGTGTTTTGTAATGATTTTCAGAA